ATTCTAATTCTTAATTCTATAGGGTTGAATAAAAATTCGATTGAACTTTTCATATAATTGCTATGCTTAGTGTGTGACTCGTTGGTTTTTTTAGGGTTAGGATTCAAAAAAGACCAGCCCGGTAGTATGAAAACCAACTCATCACTTCGTATTATCTGGATCTAAAGACCCAGTCAAGATATGAGAAATCGATCATATCTTTGTAGCAACTGAATTTTTTTTGAATAAACTTGAATTCTAAGTTGAAAGCAAAATACAGAAGAAAGGTGTGGATAAATGGAAGGATGAGAGAAAGAAAGAAAAAGAATATCAATGATATAGAATTATAGAATTCCAATATGTAAGGTCTATGAGTCATCTCATAAAAGACAATGTAATAAAGCATCAATACTAATTGATTCATCCATAATGAAACATTAAATGAATCCTTCTTATAGTTATAGAAGAAAAAAATCAAGAGCTTCGAGCCAATAAAGACTAAGAAGGTTGACTCAAGAATAAATTAGATTATGAGCTCCGTTGTAGAATTCTGACCTAACCATTAAATACGAAGCGGTGGGAACGATGTAACCTGTGAATGCAAAAGATTTTATTGAACAAATGAATCTTACTGATTCACTAGTCGGGATGGCGAAATGAACCGGAAATCAATTCATCTATTCTGAGAAGTCATGAGCAAGTGCTACGACTGAAATAGAGATTGCAAGAGTAAATATTCGCCCGCGAAAACTTTCTTTTTTTTGGATAAAGGACAAAAGAAAATCAAGATTTATTAGCACATTAGAAACATTTTTTTTTATAAAAATGTTCTAATATCTACTAATATCTTATCTATTCAAATATCTATTCAAATTAATTGAAATTCAATTTTGAATCCTTTTAGTCGCGAGGAGCTGGATGAGAAGAAACTCTCACGTCCAGTTCTGTAGTAGAGATGGAATTCTGAAACAACCATCAACTATAACCCCAAAAGAACTAGATTCCGTAAACAACATAGAGGAAGAATGAAGGGAATATCTTATCGAGGGAATCATATTTGTTTCGGTAAATATGCTCTTCAGGCACTTGAACCTGCTTGGATCACATCTAGACAAATCGAAGCAGGTCGACGAGCAATGACACGAAATGCACGCCGTGGTGGAAAAATATGGGTCCGTATATTTCCAGACAAACCAGTTACAGTAAGACCTGCTGAAACACGTATGGGTTCGGGGAAAGGATCCCCTGAATATTGGGTAGCTGTTGTTAAACCGGGGCGAATACTATATGAAATGGGTGGAGTAACCGAAAATATAGCTAGAAGGGCTATTTTAATAGCAGCATCTAAAATGCCTATACGAACTCAATTTATTATTTCGGGATAAAAATATAGAACCGACAGAGATGAATCTTAGGGATGAAACAAAAACGCAGGTTTCTTTTTTTGGGACAAACAATATTTCTTTTATTTTCTTCATCCTTTGCATTGGAAGAATAAACAAAAAATTTGATATGATTCAACCTCAGACCCATTTAAATGTAGCGGATAACAGCGGGGCTCGAGAATTGATGTGTATTCGAATCATAGGAGCTAGTAATCGTCGATATGCTCATATTGGTGACGTTATTGTTGCTGTGATTAAAGAAGCAGTACCAAATATGCCCCTAGAAAAATCAGAAGTAGTGAGAGCTGTAATTGTTCGTACCTGTAAAGAACTAAAACGTGACAGCGGTATGATAATACGATATGATGACAATGCTGCAGTTGTGATTGATCAAGAAGGAAATCCAAAAGGAACTCGAATTTTTGGGGCAATCCCCCGTGAATTGAGACAATTGAATTTTACTAAAATAGTTTCATTAGCTCCCGAGGTATTATAAAATAAAATGAGATCGTGATATCTTTGGGGTATTTGAAAGAAATAGATTAAGAACTAGATTAATTCGTAGATTGTGTCTCACGCATATACCTTGCAAAATTCCTATTCATAAATCAATAAAAAAAAAAAAAGAAAAACATGTTGATTATATCCAATTTTGAGACACCAATAATTTTAGTTCATCATGGGTAGAGACACTATTGCTGAGATAATAACCTCTATACGAAATGCTGATATGGATAGAAAAAGAGTTGTTCGCATAGCATCTACTAATATTACCGAAAATATTGTTAAAATACTTTTCCGAGAGGGTTTTATCGAAAACGTCAGAAAACATCGAGAAAAAAACAAATATTTTTTGGTTTTAACCCTTCGACATAGAAGGAATGGGAAAAGACCCTATAGAAATTTTTTAAATTTAAAACGGATCAGTAGACCCGGTTTACGAATCTATTCTAACTCTCAACGAATTCCTAGAATTTTAGGTGGGATGGGAATTGTAATTCTTTCTACTTCTCGGGGTATAATGACAGACCGGGAGGCTCGACTAGAACGAATCGGTGGAGAAATTTTGTGTTATATATGGTAATCCATTTAATATCCAAATGGGATCCGAAACCTCTTCCTATTTGTAAAAAAAA